GCTAGCGTAGCTTAATTAAAGCATAACACTGAAGATGTTAAGATGAGCCCTAGAAAGCTCCGCAAGCACAAAGGCTTGGTCCTGACTTTACTATCAACTTTGACTAAACTTACACATGCAAGTATCCGCATCCCCGTGAGAATGCCCTACAGTTCCCTGCCCGGGAACAAGGAGCTGGTATCAGGCACATCCCTACCAAGCCCACGACACCTTGCTTAGCCACACCCCCAAGGGAACTCAGCAGTGATAAACATTAAGCCATAAGTGAAAACTTGACTTAGTTAAGGTTAAGAGGGCCGGTAAAACTCGTGCCAGCCACCGCGGTTATACGAGAGGCCCAAGTTGATAGAGCCCGGCGTAAAGCGTGGTTAAGATTGTTACAAAATAAAGCCGAACACCCTCAAAGCTGTTATACGCACTCGAAGGTAAGAAGTTCAACCACGAAAGTGGCTTTAAAGGCTGAACCCACGAGAGCTACGACACAAACTGGGATTAGATACCCCACTATGCCTAGCCGTAAACATTGGTAGCATATTACACCCGCTACCCGCCTGGGAACTACGAGCATCAGCTTGAAACCCAAAGGACTTGGCGGTGCTTTAGATCCACCTAGAGGAGCCTGTTCTAGAACCGATAACCCCCGTTCAACCTCACCTCCCCTTGTTTTTCCCGCCTATATACCGCCGTCGTCAGCTTACCCTGTGAAGGTTAAATAGTAAGCAAAATTGGTACAACCTAAAACGTCAGGTCGAGGTGTAGCGCATGAGGAGGGAAGAAATGGGCTACATTTCCTAATAGAGGAAACACGAACGATGTGATGAAACGCACATCTGAAGGAGGATTTAGCAGTAAGCAGGAAATAGAGCGTCCCGCTGAAACTGGCCCTGAAGCGCGCACACACCGCCCGTCACTCTCCCCAAGCCTACAAACAAAGTTAACTAAAGCCTTATAATCGCGAAGGGGAGGCAAGTCGTAACATGGTAAGCGTACCGGAAGGTGCGCTTGGAAAAATCAGAGTGTAGCTAAAATAGAAAAGCATCTCCCTTACACTGAGAAGTCCTCCGTGCAAATCGGAGCACCCTGACGCCCAACAGCTAGCCCCTGGAGCCAAGAGCAACAAATCAACATTTATAACCCCAAACACACTAATAATGTGTAAAACAAATCATTTTTCCTCCTGAGTATGTGCGACAGAAAAGGAACTGTGGAGCAATAGAGAAAGTACCGCAAGGGAACGCTGAAAGAGAAATGAAATAATCCAGTGAAGCCTAAAAAAGCAGAGATTTAACCTCGTACCTTTTGCATCATGATTTAGCCAGTGTGCCCCAAGCAAAGTGCGCTTTAGTTTGACAACCCGAAACTAAGTGAGCTACTCCAAGACAGCCTATTAACAGGGCAAACCCGTCTCTGTGGCAAAAGAGTGGGAAGAACTTTGAGTAGAGGTGACAGACCTACCGAACTTAGTCATAGCTGGTTGCCTGGGAATTGAATAGGAGTTCAGCCCCCCGGGTTCTTTATTCACCTCAGTTTTACCCCTCCTGATACTCAAAGAAGCCGAGAGAGTTAGTCAAAGGGGGAACAGCCCCTTTGAACCAAGATACAACTTTTACAGGAGGGTAAAGATCATAATTACAGAAGGTTTAATATTTAGGTGGGCCTAAAAGCAGCCATCCCCATAGAAAGCGTTAAAGCTCAGATATTCAACTACCCCCTTTTATTTAGATCAGCAAGTCTTATCCCCCTAATTTTACCAGGCCATCCCATGCAGTCATGGGAGTGACCCTGCTAATATGAGTAATAAGAGAGCCTAAGACTCTCTCCTTGCACATGTGTAAGTCGGAACGGACCACCCACCGAACCTTAACGACCCCCACCCAAGAGGGTACTGAACAACAGACCAAACAACTAGGAAAACACTCAACAGACTTAATCGTTAACCCCACACAGGAGTGCCCCTAAGGAAAGACTAAAAGAAAAAGAAGGAACTCGGCAAACACACCAAGCCTCGCCTGTTTACCAAAAACATCGCCTCTTGTAAAACTTAAAAATAAGAGGTCCCGCCTGCCCTGTGACTATGAGTTTAACGGCCGCGGTATTTTGACCGTGCGAAGGTAGCGCAATCACTTGTCTTTTAAATGGAGACCTGTATGAATGGCATAACGAGGGCTTAACTGTCTCCTTTTTCAAGTCAATGAAATTGATCTCCCCGTGCAGAAGCGGGGATAATAGCATAAGACGAGAAGACCCTATGAAGCTTTAGACGCAAGATAGACCATGTTAAACACCCCTTGATAACGGACTAAACCAACTGGATCCTCTCCTAATGTCTTTGGTTGGGGCGACCGCGGGGAAACAAAAAACCCCCACGTGGAACGGGAGCACCCCCTCCTACAACTAAGAGCTGCTGCTCTAGTTAACAGAACTTCTGACCAGAAAGATCCGGCAACGCCGATCAACGAACCGAGTTACTCTAGGGATAACAGCGCAATCCCCTTTTAGAGCCCATATCGACAAGGGGGTTTACGACCTCGATGTTGGATCAGGACATCCTAATGGTGCAGCCGCTATTAAGGGTTCGTTTGTTCAACGATTAAAGTCCTACGTGATCTGAGTTCAGACCGGAGTAATCCAGGTCAGTTTCTATCTATGACATGATCTTTTCTAGTACGAAAGGACCGAGAAGAAAGGGCCCATACTTTAGGTACGCCTTACCCCCACCTAATGAAGTCAACTAAAATAGGCAAGAGGGCATGCCCCCCCTGCCGGAGAAAACGGCATGTTAAGGTGGCAGAGCCCGGCAATTGCAAAAGGCCTAAGCCCTTTCCACAGAGGTTCAAGTCCTCTCCTTAACTATGATTTCAATACTTATTATTTATATTATTAACCCCCTAGCCTTCATCGTACCCGTTCTTCTGGCCGTGGCCTTCTTAACCCTTCTAGAACGAAAGGTCCTAGGCTACATGCAGCTACGAAAGGGTCCTAATATCGTAGGACCCTATGGGCTTTTACAACCCATCGCCGACGGAGTTAAACTCTTCATTAAAGAACCCGTCCGACCGTCGACCGCCTCCCCCCTTCTCTTTCTTCTGACCCCTGTCCTTGCCTTAACACTGGCCCTCACCCTATGAGCCCCCATCCCTATACCTTACCCCGTAGTGGATCTTAATCTCGGAATCCTTTTTCTCCTTGCACTGTCAAGCTTAGCCGTTTACTCAATCTTAGGTTCAGGCTGGGCCTCAAACTCAAAGTATGCTCTTATTGGCGCCCTACGGGCCGTCGCTCAAACAATTTCCTATGAAGTTAGCCTAGGGTTAATTCTTTTAAACATTATTATTTTTACCGGGGGCTTTACACTTCAAACCTTCAACGTCGCCCAAGAGAGCATTTGATTAATTATACCTGCCTGACCCCTAGCTGCAATATGGTACATCTCAACCCTCGCCGAGACTAACCGGGCCCCCTTTGATCTTACTGAGGGGGAATCGGAGCTAGTCTCGGGCTTCAACGTAGAGTATGCCGGTGGTCCCTTTGCTCTATTTTTTTTAGCGGAGTATGCAAACATTTTGCTAATAAATACCCTTTCCGCCACCCTATTTTTAGGGGCCTCCCACATCCCCACACTCCCTGAGCTTACTGCTGTTAACCTAATGACCAAGGCTGCCCTTCTTTCAGTTGTGTTTCTCTGAGTTCGAGCCTCCTACCCTCGGTTTCGTTATGACCAACTAATGCACCTAATCTGAAAGAACTTTCTTCCCCTGACCCTAGCCTTAGTTATTTGACACCTTGCGCTCCCCATTGCATTTGCTGGACTACCCCCCCAACTGTAACCCCGGAGTTGTGCCTGAACTAAAGGGCCACTTTGATAGAGTGAACCATGGGGGTTAAAATCCCCCCAACTCCTTAGAAAGAAGGGACTCGAACCCTACCCAAAGAGATCAAAACTCTTGGTGCTTCCACTACACCACTTCCTAGTAAAGTCAGCTAATTAAGCTTTTGGGCCCATACCCCAAACATGTTGGTTAAACTCCTTCCTTTACTAATGAACCCGTACATCTTAGCCGCCCTACTCTTTGGCCTAGGCCTAGGCACCACAATTACCTTCGCGAGCTCACACTGGCTCCTCGCCTGAATAGGACTTGAAATAAATACTCTGGCCATCATTCCCCTGATGGCACAACACCACCACCCCCGAGCGGTAGAGGCCACCACTAAGTATTTTCTTACCCAAGCGACCGCGGCGGCCATGCTCCTTTTTGCCAGCACCACCAACGCATGACTGACAGGACAGTGAGATATTCAACAAATAACACATCCTCTCCCCATCACCCTAATTACCCTCGCCTTAGCACTAAAAATTGGCCTTGCACCTGTTCACTCATGACTACCCGAAGTCCTTCAAGGACTAGACCTTACTACCGGGCTCATCCTCTCCACCTGACAAAAACTTGCCCCCTTTGCTCTCCTTCTACAAATTCAACCTGCCAACTCAGCTATCTTAATTGCTTTTGGGGTAACATCAACTCTTGTAGGGGGTTGAGGCGGATTAAATCAAACCCAACTTCGTAAAATCCTCGCCTACTCGTCCATCGCCCACCTTGGCTGGATAATTCTTGTTTTACAATTTTCACCCTCCCTTACGCTTCTCACCCTTCTGACATATTTTGTAATAACAATATCGATATTCCTTGTATTTAAACTCAACAAATCCACTACCGTCAATATACTCGCCACCTCATGGGCCAAAGCACCCGCTTTGACAGCCCTTGCCCCACTTATTCTTCTATCCCTAGGAGGCCTCCCACCACTAACGGGCTTCATGCCAAAGTGACTCATCCTTCAAGAATTAACCAAACAAGACCTTGCTCCAACAGCAACCCTCGCCGCAATATCAGCCCTCCTTAGCCTTTACTTTTACTTACGACTTTCCTATGCAATGACCCTAACCATGTCCCCCAACAACTTAGCAGGGATAACACCCTGGCGACTACAACACTCACAGTTCACATTACCCCTGGCCCTCACAACCACTACCACCCTCCTGCTACTTCCCCTTTTACCTGCAGCGGTAGCACTGCTCACCCTCTAAGAGACTTAGGTTAACACAAGACCAAGGGCCTTCAAAGCCCTAAGCAAGAGTGAAAATCTCTTAGTCCCTGATAAGACTTGCGGGTTATTACCCCACATCTCCTGCATGCAAAACAGACACTTTAATTAAGCTAAAGCCTTTCTAGACGGGTAGGCCTCGATCCTACAAAATCTTAGTTAACAGCTAAGCGCTCAAACCAGCGGGCATCCGTCTACCCTTTCCCCCGCCTGTCCGGGGACAAAAGGCGGGGGAAAGCCCCGGCAGACGTTAGCCTGCTCCTTAAGATTTGCAATCTTATATGCCAAACACCTCGGGACTTGGTAAGAAGAGGACTTAAACCTCTGTAAGTGGGGCTACAATCCACCGCTTGAACCCTCAGCCATCCTACCTGTGGCCACCACACGTTGACTCTTCTCGACCAATCACAAAGACATCGGCACCCTCTATCTAGTATTTGGTGCTTGAGCCGGAATAGTAGGCACTGCCCTTAGTCTACTTATCCGCGCAGAACTAAGCCAACCAGGGGCGCTCCTTGGAGATGACCAGATCTATAACGTTATTGTTACAGCACACGCCTTTGTAATGATTTTCTTTATAGTGATGCCAATTATAATTGGAGGGTTTGGAAACTGACTTGTACCACTTATGATTGGTGCCCCCGACATAGCATTCCCTCGAATAAACAATATAAGTTTTTGGCTCCTGCCCCCTTCTTTCCTTCTTCTTCTTGCCTCCTCTGGAGTAGAAGCTGGAGCGGGAACTGGATGAACCGTTTATCCTCCCTTAGCCGGAAACTTGGCACATGCCGGGGCATCCGTTGACCTAACCATTTTTTCTTTACATCTAGCAGGAATCTCCTCGATTCTAGGGGCCATTAATTTTATTACAACTATTATTAACATAAAACCCCCCGCCATTTCTCAATATCAAACCCCCTTATTCGTATGAGCTGTTCTAATTACTGCAGTACTTCTCCTTCTTTCCCTTCCCGTACTTGCCGCAGGCATCACCATGCTCCTTACAGATCGCAACTTAAATACAACCTTCTTCGACCCCGCGGGAGGAGGGGATCCTATCCTTTACCAACACTTATTCTGGTTCTTTGGCCACCCAGAAGTTTATATTCTTATTCTACCAGGGTTTGGGATAATTTCCCACATTGTTGCGTACTACGCGGGGAAAAAAGAACCATTCGGCTATATGGGCATAGTCTGAGCCATGATGGCCATTGGCCTGCTAGGCTTTATTGTATGAGCTCATCACATATTTACAGTCGGGATGGACGTTGACACCCGGGCCTACTTTACATCTGCAACTATAATTATTGCTATTCCCACAGGCGTAAAAGTCTTTAGCTGGCTTGCTACCCTTCACGGAGGCTCTATTAAATGAGAAACCCCCCTTCTATGGGCCTTGGGCTTTATTTTCCTCTTTACAGTAGGCGGACTTACTGGAATTGTTTTAGCCAACTCCTCCCTAGACATTGTCCTTCATGACACCTACTACGTAGTGGCCCACTTCCACTACGTTTTATCCATGGGGGCTGTATTTGCTATCGTCGCTGCCTTTGTTCACTGATTCCCCCTATTTTCAGGTTATACCCTACACAGCACCTGAACAAAAATCCACTTTGGCATTATGTTTGCAGGAGTAAATTTAACATTTTTTCCCCAGCATTTCCTCGGTCTAGCCGGAATGCCCCGACGATATTCAGACTACCCGGACGCCTACACCCTTTGAAACACAGTCTCATCCATTGGGTCTCTTATTTCTTTAGTAGCAGTAATTATGTTTTTGTTTATTATTTGAGAGGCCTTTGCCGCTAAACGTGAAGTACTAGCAGTAGAGCTAACCACAACTAATGTTGAATGACTGCACGGCTGCCCTCCGCCTTACCACACATTTGAAGAACCGGCCTTCGTTCAAGTTCAGGCTAACTAACGAGAAAAGGAGGAGTCGAACCCCCATGAACTGGTTTCAAGCCAGCCACATAACCGCTCTGTCACTTTCTTTATAAGATACTAGTAAAATAGCTATTACACTGCCTTGTCAAGGCAGAATCGTGGGTTAAACCCCCGCGTATCTTGCACAACCAATGGCCCATCCTTCTCAGCTAGGATTTCAAGACGCAGCTTCACCTGTAATAGAAGAACTTCTTCATTTTCATGATCACGCCCTCATAATTGTGTTCCTCATTAGCACTCTAGTACTTTACATTATTGTGGCAATAGTTTCCACTAAACTAACTAACAAGTATATTTTAGACTCACAAGAGATCGAGATTATTTGAACTGTTCTACCTGCAATTATCCTTATTTTGATTGCCCTCCCCTCCCTTCGCATTCTTTACCTCATGGACGAGATTAATGACCCCCATCTAACGATTAAGGCAATAGGCCATCAATGATACTGAAGCTACGAGTATACCGACTACGAAGACCTAGGATTTGACTCCTATATAATCCCAACACAAGATCTTACCCCGGGTCAATTCCGCCTTTTAGAAGCAGATCATCGAATAGTTATCCCTGTGGAATCCCCCATCCGAGTCCTAGTCTCCGCAGAAGACGTTCTTCACTCATGGGCGGTTCCAGCCTTAGGGGTAAAAATAGACGCAGTGCCAGGGCGTCTTAATCAAACAGCCTTTATTGCATCCCGACCAGGGGTCTTCTATGGACAGTGCTCGGAGATTTGCGGTGCAAACCACAGCTTTATACCCATCGTAGTTGAGGCAGTTCCTTTAGAGCATTTTGAAAACTGATCCTCCCTGATACTTGAAGACGCCTCGCTAAGAAGCTAAACTGGGCCTAGCGTTAGCCTTTTAAGCTAAAGATTGGTGACTCCCAACCACCCCTAGCGACATGCCCCAACTCAACCCCGCACCTTGATTTGCCATTCTAGTTTTTACCTGACTAATTTTTTTAGTAATTGTTCCCACAAAAATCCTGGCCCATACCTACCCCAATGAGCCTACATCTCAAAGTACCGAAAAGCCCAAAACAGAGCCCTGAATCTGACCATGACACTAAGTTTCTTTGACCAATTTATGAGCCCGACACTTATAGGAATTCCCCTTATAGCCCTAGCCCTCTCTTTACCCTGGGTCTTATACCCTGCACCTTCTGCTCGGTGGCTAAACAACCGACTTCTTGCACTCCAAAGCTGGTTTATTAACCGTTTCACCCAACAACTTCTTCTTCCACTAAATACAGCCGGACATAAATGAGCCGCCCTCTTGGGTTCCTTAATGATTTTCCTAATTACACTCAACATACTTGGTCTTCTTCCCTACACCTTCACTCCCACCACTCAACTATCCCTTAATTTAGGATTAGCCGTTCCCCTCTGGCTAGCAACAGTGATTATTGGAATACGAAATCAGCCCACCCATGCCCTAGGACACCTTCTGCCCGAAGGTACCCCTGGTCCTCTTATCCCTGTTCTTATTGTCATTGAAACAATTAGCTTGTTTATCCGACCCCTCGCCCTGGGAGTGCGGCTTACAGCTAATCTCACCGCGGGTCACCTTTTAATTCAACTTATTGCCACAGCCGCATTCGTTCTGCTACCTTTAATACCAGCAGTAGCACTGGTGACTTCAGCCGTGCTTGTTCTTTTAACCCTTTTGGAGATCGCCGTGGCTATAATTCAAGCCTACGTATTTGTTCTCCTCTTAACCCTTTACCTACAAGAAAACGTTTAATGGCCCATCAAGCACATGCATACCATATAGTTGACCCCAGCCCCTGACCCCTTACAGGCGCAGTAGCCGCCCTACTAATAACATCTGGCCTCGCAATCTGGTTCCATTTCCACTCAACGACACTAATAACCCTTGGAATAGCCCTACTTCTCCTAACGATGTACCAATGATGACGAGACATTATCCGAGAAGGCACATTTCAAGGCCACCATACCCCTCCTGTGCAAAAAGGACTTCGATACGGAATAATCCTCTTTATCACCTCAGAAGTCTTCTTTTTTCTAGGGTTCTTCTGGGCATTCTACCACTCAAGCCTGGCACCTACGCCCGAGTTAGGCGGCTGCTGACCCCCTACAGGTATTACCCCCCTAGATCCTTTTGAAGTTCCCCTCCTGAATACCGCCGTCCTGCTTGCCTCAGGGGTCACCGTCACCTGGGCCCACCACAGCATTATAGAGGGAGAGCGCAAACAAGCCATCCAATCTCTTGCCCTAACAATTCTCCTTGGCTTTTATTTTACATTCCTGCAGGCCATGGAGTATTATGAAGCCCCCTTCACCATCGCAGACGGCGTTTATGGGGCCACATTTTTTGTGGCAACCGGCTTTCACGGTCTCCATGTTATTATTGGCTCTACATTCCTCGCCATCTGCTTACTTCGGCAGGTCCAATACCATTTTACATCCGAACATCACTTCGGGTTTGAAGCAGCCGCCTGATACTGACATTTTGTGGACGTTGTTTGATTATTCCTTTATATCTCCATCTACTGATGAGGTTCCTAGTCTTTCTAGTATCAAGTAAGTATAAGTGACTTCCAATCACCAGGTCTTGGTTAAAGTCCAAGGAAAGATAATGAACTTAATTGCAACCATTATTGCTATTACTACTATTCTACCTATTATTCTAGCCCTAGTATCTTTTTGACTCCCTCAGATAACACCGGACCACGAGAAATTATCCCCTTATGAGTGCGGATTTGACCCTCTGGGTTCGGCCCGCCTACCTTTCTCCCTCCGATTTTTTCTTGTCGCCATTCTCTTCCTTCTCTTCGATTTAGAAATTGCCCTTCTCTTACCCCTTCCCTGAGGAGATCAACTTGCAACTCCACTACTCACATTCCTGTGAGCCTCAGCTGTTCTCGCTCTTTTAACCCTAGGCCTCATCTACGAGTGGCTTCAAGGTGGTCTCGAATGAGCCGAGTAGGTAATTAGTTTAAGAAAAACATTTGATTTCGGCTCAAAAACCTGTGGTTAAAATCCATAATTGCCTAATGACCCCCGTTCACTTTGCTTTCTCATCAGCCTTTATTCTAGGACTAACAGGCCTGGCATTTCATCGGACCCACCTACTCTCCGCTCTTCTATGCTTAGAAGGAATAATACTTTCTTTATTTATTGCACTGTCTCTCTGAGCCTTGCAATGGGACTCCACGAACTTCTCGGCAGCCCCCATACTCCTTTTGGCATTTTCAGCCTGTGAAGCGAGCGCAGGTCTTGCCCTGCTAGTCGCCACCGCCCGAACCCACGGCACCGATCGACTCCAAAGCCTGAACCTTCTACAATGCTAAAAATTCTTATCCCAACACTTATGCTAGTCCCGACTGCCTGAGCGGCCCCTGCCAAATGACTTTGACCAGTAACCCTCGCCCACAGCCTAACCATTGCGCTTACTAGTTTAACTTGATTAAAAAATTCATCAGAAACCGGCTGATCAAATCTTGGCCCCTACATGGCAACAGATTCCTTGTCCACGCCCCTTCTTGTTCTCACCTGCTGACTTCTTCCCCTAATAATTCTAGCCAGTCAGAATCACATGGCCTCCGAACCATTAAGTCGGCAACGGATATATATTTCACTTTTGACATCACTTCAATTTTTCCTTATTCTAGCCTTTAGTGCTACCGAAGTAATTATATTTTATGTTATATTTGAAGCTACTCTTATCCCCACCCTGGTCATTATTACCCGTTGGGGAAATCAAACAGAACGGCTAAACGCAGGGGTTTATTTTTTATTTTACACTCTGGCAGGATCACTTCCCTTACTAGTGGCCCTTCTCCTTTTGCAGAACAGCACTGGAACTCTCTCATTACTTACTCTACAATACTCAAACCCACTTCAAATGAACTCCCTCGGGGATAAAATCTGATGGGCAGCTTGCCTTATGGCATTCCTAGTAAAAATACCTTTATATGGGGTTCACCTTTGATTACCTAAAGCTCATGTAGAAGCACCTGTTGCAGGATCCATAATCCTTGCAGCCGTCCTTCTTAAGCTAGGTGGCTACGGAATGATGCGAATCGTTGTTATACTTGAGCCTCTAACCAAAGACCTCAGTTACCCCTTTATTATTTTTGCCTTATGGGGTGTGGTCATAACCGGCTCAATCTGCCTACGCCAGACGGACCTAAAATCCCTGATTGCCTACTCCTCCGTAAGCCATATAGGCCTGGTTGTAGGGGGAATTCTTATCCAAACCCCTTGAGGCTTTTCGGGAGCTATAATCTTAATAATTGCCCACGGTCTAACATCTTCTGCCCTTTTCTGCTTAGCTAATACAAACTATGAACGTACCCACAGTCGAACAATACTTTTAGCCCGAGGTCTACAAATAGTTCTCCCCCTTATAACAGCCTGATGATTTGTTGCCAGTTTAGCCAACCTAGCCCTCCCCCCTCTGCCCAACCTTATGGGTGAACTAATAATTGTGACTTCCCTACTTAACTGATCCTGATGGACCCTAACATTAACCGGGGCAGGCATGTTAATTACCGCAAGCTACTCCCTTTATATGTTCCTTATAACCCAGCGAGGACCTGTTACACCCCATATCATCGCCTTAGACCCCTCACACACCCGAGAGCACTTACTTATAGCCCTCCATCTGCTCCCCCTAGTTCTTCTAGTACTTAAGCCTGAGCTTATCTGGGGCTGAGCTTACTGTAGATATAGTTTAACAAAAACATTAGATTGTGATTCTAAAAACAGAGGTTAAAACCCTCTTATTCACCGAGAGAGGCTCGCCAGCAACGAAGACTGCTAATCTCCGCGACCTTGGTTGAACCCCAAGGCTCACTCGCCCCTGCTTCTAAAGGATAACAGCCCATCCGTTGGTCTTAGGAACCAGAAACTCTTGGTGCAAATCCAAGTAGCAGCTATGCACCCCACCTCTCTTATAATAACCTCCAGTTTAATTATTATCTTCACATTACTGACATATCCTGTCTTTACTACGCTTAGTCCCTGCCCCCGAGAGCCCGACTGGGCCCTTTCCCACGTTAAAACTGCAGTAAAGTTGGCCTTTATCATCAGTCTTCTCCCCCTCTTCCTGTTTATTAATGAAGGGGCCGAAACAATCGTCACTTCCTGGAACTGGATAAACACTCTAGTCTTTGACATCAATATTAGCTTCAAATTTGATCACTACTCGATTATTTTTACCCCAATTGCCCTGTATGTTACATGGTCTATCTTAGAGTTTGCATCCTGATATATGCATGCCGACCCCTTCATCAACCGCTTCTTTAAATACCTGCTAATTTTCCTTATCGCCATAATTATTCTAGTCACAGCAAATAATCTGTTTCAACTATTTATTGGATGGGAGGGGGTTGGCATCATGTCCTTCCTCCTTATTGGGTGATGATACGGGCGGGCAGACGCAAACACTGCTGCTCTCCAGGCAGTTGTTTATAACCGAGTCGGAGACATCGGCCTAGTCTTTGCCATGGCATGGATAGCCACTAACCTGAACTCCTGGGAAATACAGCAGCTATTTTCAGCCGCTAAAGGTTTCGACCTCACTTTCCCTCTTTTAGGACTAATTGTGGCAGCTACGGGAAAATCCGCCCAATTTGGGCTCCACCCGTGGCTCCCCTCCGCCATGGAGGGTCCTACGCCGGTATCTGCCCTACTACACTCAAGCACTATAGTCGTAGCAGGAATCTTTCTCTTAATTCGTATAAGCCCCCTGCTAGCAGAGAGCCCCGCCGCCCTCACCGCTTGTCTCTGCCTTGGTGCCCTCACAACCCTATTTACAGCCACCTGCGCTCTAACCCAAAATGATATCAAAAAAATCGTTGCATTCTCAACATCAAGTCAACTTGGTCTAATAATAGTAACACTCGGCCTAAATCAACCACAATTAGCTTTTCTCCACATCTGCACCCATGCCTTCTTCAAGGCAATACTTTTTTTGTGCTCCGGTTCTATTATTCATAGCCTCAATGACGAGCAAGATATTCGCAAAATAGGGGGCTTACACCATCTTACCCCCTTCACCTCATCCTGCCTTACTATTGGTAGCCTTGCCCTCACAGGAACCCCCTTTTTAGCAGGCTTCTTCTCGAAGGACGCCATTATTGAGGCACTAAACACATCCCACCTAAACGCCTGAGCCCTCACCCTTACTCTTCTAGCGACTTCTTTCACGGCTATCTACAGCCTTCGAGTTGTTTACTTCGTGGTCATGGGCCATCCTCGGTTTAACGCTCTTTCCCCAATTAATGAAAACAACCCCGCAGTCATCAATCCCATCAAACGACTGGCCTGAGGCAGCATTGTTGCTGGTCTTCTAATTACCTCAAACATTATTCCACTAAAAACACCTGTCATAACAATACCTCCTCTACTTAAGCTCGCCGCACTAGTCGTAACAATTGGTGGACTCCTCCTCGCTTTAGAATTGGCATCCCTCACAAGTAAACAGCTTAAACCCGCCCCCTACTTAACCCCTCATCATTTTTCTAATATGCTAGGCTTTTTCCCTACGATTATTCACCGATTTGCCCCCAAACTCAACCTCATTCTAGGCCAAACAATTGCAAGCCAAATAGTAGACCAGACATGATTAGAAAAATCAGGCCCCAAAGCCGTCGCTACTCTAAACATTCCCCTCATCACAACTACAAGTAATACACAACGTGGTATAATTAAAACCTACCTCGCCCTCTTCCTATTAACTCTTGTTCTAGCCACCCTTTTATTTCTTAATTAGACAGCCCGTAAGGTCCCACGACTAAGTCCTCGCGTCAACTCCAGTACAACAAATAACGTTAACAGCAAAACCCAAGCACTAATGACTAGTATTCCTCCCCCTAGGGAGTATATTAGAGCCACCCCTCCAATATCCCCTCGAAATACAGAAAGACCCTCTAACTCATCCCCCGGGACCCATGAAAACTCATTCCACCCCCCTCAAAATTTACTAGATACGAGTGCCACACTCACCACATACACGACCATGTAGGCTGCAACAGGTCGACTCCCTCAACTCTCAGGATAAGGCTCAGCGGCCAAAGCCGCTGAATATGCAAACACAACTAGTATTCCTCCCAAGTAAATTAAGAATAAAACTAAAGAAAGGAAGGGTCCACCATAATTGATTAACACCCCACACCCCATGCCTGCTACTACCACTAACCCTAAAGCAGCAAAATACGGAGAAGGATTAGAAGCTACTGCAACTAATCCTAACACCAGCCCTAGTAAAAACAAAGACATAATATAGGTCATGATTCCTGCCAGGATTTTAACCAGGACTAATGGCTTGAAAAACCACCGTTGTTATTCAACTACAAGAACCTCTAATGGCAAGCCTCCGAAAAACCCACCCCCTACTCAAAATTGCAAACGACGCACTTGTTGATCTTCCCGCTCCTTCAAATATCTCAGTATGATGAAACTTTGGTTCCCTGCTGGGTCTTTGCTTAATTACCCAGATTCTTACAGGACTATTCCTAGCCATGCATTATACCGCGGACATCGCAACGGCCTTCTCATCGGTAGCTCACATCTGTCGAGACGTAAATTATGGCTGACTCATTCGTAATATGCACGCCAACGGCGCATCCTTTTTCTTCATCTGCATTTATCTGCATATTGGACGAGGCCTGTACTATGGCTCCTACCTCTATAAAGAAACATGGAATATCGGAGTAATTCTCCTCCTGTTAGTAATAATAACCGCCTTTGTTGGGTACGTTCTCCCTTGGGGACAAATGTCATTCTGAGGCGCCACCGTTATTACGAACCTTTTATCTGCAGTACCTTATGTGGGTAATACCCTAGTTCAATGAATTTGAGGGGGCTTCTCCGTAGATAACGCCACCCTCACTCGATTTTTTGCCTTTCACTTTCTATTCCCTTTTGTAATTGCAGGTGCCACACTTGTGCATCTTCTTTTCCTCCATCAAACAGGCTCAAACAACCCCCTTGGTTTAAACTCAGACGCAGATAAAATTTCCTTTCACCCCTACTTCTCCTACAAAGACCTGCTTGGCTTTGCAGTTCTCCTTATTGCTCTAACAGCTCTCGCTCTCTTTTCCCCTAATCTCTTAGGAGACCCCGATAACTTTACCCCCGCAAATCCCCTGGTTACTCCCCCACATATTAAGCCTGAATGGTACTTCTTGTTTGCCTACGCCATTCTACGCTCCATTCCTAATAAACTAGGAGGGGTCTTAGCCTTATTGGCATCCATCCTCGTGCTAATAGTCGTCCCAATCCTTCACACATCAAAACAACGAGGCGTCACATTTCGGCCCCTTTCCCAATTCCTCTTCTGAACCCTAATCGCGGACGTCGCCATTCTCACCTGAATTGGAGGAATGCCCGTAGAACATCCCTTTATTATTATTGGTCAAATTGCATCTTTCCTTTACTTCTTCCTCTTCCTCGTCCTTGCCCCCCTCGCAGGATGACTTGAAAATAAGGCCCTCGAATGAACCTGCACTAGTAGCTCAGCGCCAGAGCGCCGGTCTTGTAAACCGGACGCCGGAGGTTAAAATCCTCCCTACTGCTCAAAGAAAGGAGATTTGAACTCCCACCCCTAACTCCCAAAGCTAGGATTCTGAACTAAACTATTCTTTGCAAGTATTTGCAAGTATTTGCAAGTATTTGCAAGTATTTGCAAGTATTTGCAAGTATTTGCAAGTATTTGCAAGTATTTGCAAGTATTTGCAAGTACTTGCAAGCGTAAATACACGTATGTATTTACACCATACATTTATATTAACCATATAAGGGGCATTCAAGTACATATATGTTTTATCAACATATCTAGTATTACCACATTCATATATCACCATTACACTAAGGGTTACATAAAGCATCTATAGATTTATCTAATAAAATATTAATTCTTGGACAGGCGACATTTAAGACCGAACACAAATACTCATAAGTTAAGTTATACGTTTACCTGACATCTCGTCATACCTCAAAATCTTAATGTAGTAAGAGCCTACCATCAGTTGATTTCTTAATGATCACGGTTATTGAAGGTGAGGGACAACTATTGTGGGGGTTTCACACAGTGAATTATTCCTGGCATTTGGTTCCTACTTCAGGGCCATTTATTGATATTATTCCTCCCACTTTCATCGACGCTGACATAAGTTAATGGTGGAGTACATACTCCTCGTTACCCACCAAGCCGAGCGTTCTTTCCATCGGGCAACTGGTTCTCTTTTTTTTTTTCCTTTCATCTGGCATTTCACAGTGCACACGGGAGTGACAGACAAGGCAGAACATTTACTTTGCGCGGGTAAATAGTATGAATGGTGGAAAGAGTTTAATTAAAGAACCACATATTAGGATATCATGTGCATAAGTAGTGGCAATTTCCCCTAACTTCCCTAAGAGACCCCCCTCTGGGATTTCTTACGGTTTCTTTGCGTAAACCCCCCCTACCCCCCCAGAACTCCTGAGATAGCTATCAATCCTGCAAACCCCCCGGAAACAGGAAAACCTCTAGAAGCATTTTTTGGGGATCCAATTTGTATCTATTTACATTATTAAAATAATGTGTTT